AAAAAAAATAATTACATTAATGTAATAAATGCGTTTTGGGAGGGTAATCCCTAACTCGAGACTTTCCTGTTTACGGGGGTTTTCAGGATGAATAACAGTCTACGAGTTTAGGGAGGTAGGGGGGTTTTTCCCATCAAACCAAAAGGGGGCATATCTTAGATATTCTAGGGGAAACTACTAATTATTTATGCTCATGATATCAGTTATGCAATTCTTCGATTAAAATCTTTTCATCATGGAACATTAGGCTTGCTGGCAAGAAAATGTACACCCTTGTCAACTAGCCTTAGCGCTGCACTGTGAAATGCCAGATGAAAGGAAACCAAAAAAAAAAAACCAGATGTCCATTAGAGTGAACGCTCGGCATGTGGGGTCACGGATTGCTATGAACTCCACCAATAACTTATGCCAGGGCCAGTGAAAGTGTGGGGAAGACTTGCAGGTAATGGCCTTGAGATGTAGAGCCAAATGTCTGTAAAAATTCACTGTGAGCGACCCTCACAATTAGGGTACATCACTATCATTGGGTAATTTCTATTAAATACGAATAGATGGTCGTGTTTACGGGTGATGTGGCCCAAAAATGTGTACTTAAATTTTGTGGTGATGGCTTATTGTTTTATATATATATATATTGAGTGTTCATTCTTGTCTTTGAGCATTAATATATTTTGTTAGTGTGCAGTTATGTTAAATCTAGAGAGATGCAATTTGTAATTCTTGGATGAATGTTGATGAATGAATGGTCGAAGTAACTGAATGGTTATTATACATATATGTGTTAGTAAACATTAATATATATGTTCGATATATATATATGGTGATATTACATATATGTTTATAACAAAGAATAGTTAAATTTAGAATGCTAGCTTTGGGAGCTAGGGGTGGGAGTTAAAATCTCCCTTCTTTGAGAGCAGCGGGGAGGATTTTAGCCCCCGACAGCCGGCTTACAAGGCCGGCGCTCTGACACTGAGCTACCACTGCATGAACTTTCAAGGAGCTTGTTTTCTAACAAGCCAGCTATTGGGAATAAGAATAAGAAAATGGTGAAGTAGAGTAGGGATGCAACTTGCCCAATAAGGATGTAGGGATCTTCTACTGGTATACCTCCAATTCAAGTGAGGATTAGTACATTTGCCACTAAGGTTCAAAAGATAAATTGTGAGAATGGGCGGAAGGTAAGGCTTCGTTGTTTAGAGGTGTGTAAGAGGGGCACAAGCATTAAGACAAGGATGGATGCAAGGAGGGCAAGAACTCCTCCAAGTTTATTTGGGATGGAGCGTAGAATGGCATAAGCAAAGAGGAAATACCATTCCGGTTTAATGTGGGGAGGGGTTACGAGAGGGTTTGCAGGGGTAAAGTTGTCTGGGTCTCCTAAGTAGTTGGGGGAAAACAAGGCGAGGGTTGTAAGTGCAAGAAGCATAATAGCAAATCCGAGCAGGTCTTTGTATGAGAAGTAAGGATGAAATGGAATTTTATCTGCATCTGAGTTTAAGCCTGCTGGGTTGTTTGATCCTGTTTCATGCAGAAATAGAAGATGAAGAACCGTGGCAGCAAGAACAACAAAGGGGAGGAGGAAATGGAAGGCAAAAAATCGGGTGAGGGTTGCATTGTCGACTGAAAAGCCCCCTCAGATTCATTGTACAAGGGTGCCTCCTACATAAGGGACAGCTGAGAGGAGGTTTGTAATAACTGTTGCACCTCAAAAGGATATTTGCCCTCATGGTAAAACGTACCCAACAAAGGCAGTCATTATTACTAATAGGAAAAGAATTACTCCAATATTTCAAGTTTCTTTATAGAGGTAGGAGCCGTAGTAAAGTCCTCGACCAATGTGGAAGTATAGGCAGATAAAAAAGAATGAGGCGCCATTGGCGTGCATATTTCGGATTATTCATCCAAAATTAACATCTCGACAAATGTGGGCAACAGACGAGAAGGCTGTGGCGATGTCTGAGGTGTAGTGTATTGCAAGAAACAGGCCTGTGGCGATTTGGGCAATTAAACAAAGGCCTAGGAGAGAGCCAAAGTTTCATCATGCAGAGATGTTTGCGGGCGCAGGAAGGTCCACAAGAGCATCATTGGCAATTTTGAGCAGGGGGTGTGATTTTCGGATGCTGGTCATTAAAGTTTCCTGTAGTTGAATAACAACGGTGGTTTTTCAAGCCACTAGTCCTGGTTAGAGTCCTGGTAGGAATAATGACTTATCTTATGTGTATTTTTATAGTAGGGCTGGTTCTTGGTGTAGTGGTTGTTGCTTCAAACCCCTCCCCTTATTTTGGGGCATTAGGGTTGGTTGTTGTTGCTGGTATGGGATGTGGAGTGTTGATGGGGCATGGGGCCCCTTTCCTTTCTTTGGTTTTGTTTTTAATTTATTTAGGGGGGATGCTGGTAGTATTTGCTTACTCAGCAGCTTTAGCTGCTGAGCCATACCCAGAAGCATTGGGCAGCCGTTCAGTTGCTGTGAGTGCAGCAGGATATTTGGTTTGTGTGGTTATTGGGGCTAGTTTATTATTGGAGGGGGGGTTTCGGGGTTTGTGGGTTACAGCTGATGAGTTGGTAGAGTTCTCATTAATTCGGGCAGACATGGGAGGTGCAGCTATGTTGTATTCTTGTGGGGGCTTGTTACTTGTCTTAGGCGGATGGGCCCTTCTTATTACGTTGTTTGTGGTGCTGGAGGTATGTCGTGGTTCAAGTCGGGGGGCACTTCGGGCCGTTTAGGTTACAAGGACTAATAACGCTAATATGAAGGTGAGGAAAAATAAAGCTAGGAAGGTTTTAACCATTCCTTGTTGTGCATTACTTGTTGTTGTGATGAGGGGGAGGTTAGTTGTAAAAGCTGCTTTTGGTCCTACTTTTTCTAGTCATGTTTGGTCTACTATTTGGGCAGCAATGTATTGACCTAGGTAGAGGTTGATCTTAGGGGGGAAGCGATGTATAATTGATGGGTAGTAACCTAGTATGTTGGAGAAGTGGTGGGGGTAGAGATTTGGGGTGATTTGGCGTTGCTTAGTTGTTAGGTTTGCTAAGTCCAGGGCTAGTAGTAAGCCAAAGATGGTCACAGCTAGGGCTGATAGTTTTAGCAGGAGGGGCATAGTTATTACAGGTGTTTTAGGGAGAACAATGTTTGATGTGATTAGTAGGCCGGCAACAATACTTCCTAGGGCAAGACGCTTAATTGGGTTAATAACAGATTTATTATTTTCATTGATTGGGGAGAGCACATTAAACCGTGGGTGGCCTATGGAGACAAAGAATACAATGCGGAGGCTATAGATGGCAGTGAATGAGGTGGCAATAAGAGTTAGGACTAGGGCTCAGGCGTTAAGGTATGAGACATTTAGGGCTTCAATGATGGCATCTTTAGAAAAAAACCCGGCTAGGAAGGGTGTACCAGTAAGGGCAAGACTACCCACTGTTATGCAGGAAGAGGTAAAAGGGGTTAGATGATGTATGCCTCCTATTTTTCGAATGTCCTGTTCATCATTTAGGCTGTGAATAATAGAGCCTGAGCATAGAAAAAGCATGGCTTTGAAGAATGCATGGGTGCAGATGTGCAGGAATGCAAGTTGGGGTTGGTTTAGGCCAATTGTAACTATTATGAGGCCTAGCTGGCTAGATGTTGAAAAGGCAACAATTTTTTTGATATCATTTTGGGTTAGTGCACATGTTGCTGTAAATAGAGTTGTAAGGGCCCCCAGACATAAGCAAGTTGTTAGGATCAGTGGGTTGTTTTCTATCAGAGGGCTTATTCGAATTATTAAAAAAATGCCTGCCACAACTATAGTGCTAGAGTGAAGTAAGGCGGACACGGGTGTGGGGCCCTCTATGGCAGAAGGCAGTCAGGGGTGTAGCCCAAATTGGGCGGATTTTCCAGTGGCAGCAACAATGAGCCCTAAGAGGGGGTAAGTGAGATCTGTGCTTTGTGCGGTTGAAAAAATTTGTTGTATCTCTCATGAGTTAAGGTTGGTGGCTATTCATGCTATTGCAAAGATAAGCCCAATGTCACCAACACGGTTATAAAGAACTGCTTGGAGTGCTGCTGTGTTTGCATCTGCTCGTCCATACCATCAGCCAATAAGTAAAAATGATATAATTCCGACACCTTCCCAGCCAATAAAGATTTGAAATATGTTGTTGGCTGTAACAAGAATAATTATGGCAATCAAAAAGGTTAGTAAGTATTTAAAAAATCGGTTTATGTAGGGGTCTGTGTGCATGTATCATGAGGCAAACTCCAGAATTGATCAAGTTACATATAGGGCTACTGGGGTGAAAATGATGGAGTAAAAGTCAAATTTTAGACTAATGTGGATGTCAAAAATAAGGGTATTTATCCAGCTTCAGGTGGTGACCACAGTTTCTGCCCCTTCTGAAATGAATAAAGCTAATGGCAGGAGGCTGGCAATGAATGCTAATTTAACAGCTGTTTTAACTTGTGTGAGGGCCCATGATGGGGTTTTGGGGTTTGGGGTGAGTGTAGTAGTAAGGGGGTATAGGAGTAAGATAAAAATGATTACTAAGCTGGTTGTTATTATGATAGGTGTGGGATGCATAGCTTTTACTTGGATTTGCACCAAGAGTTTTTGGTTCCTAAGACCAATGGATGAGCTGTTATCCTTTAAAAGCCTTATGGGGGAGTTCCGGAGTCCAACCGAAACTACAAAGATTAGCAGTCTTTGTTGCTAGCAAGCCTCTCTCGGTGGACAAGGGGATTTTAACCTCTGTCATTAGAATCACAATCTAATATTTTTGTTAAACTATATCTACAGGCAGTCCATCCTCAGATTAATTCTGGTTTCAGGATAAGTAGTAAAAGGGGAATAATATGGAGTGTGAGTAAAAGGTGCTCTCGGGTGTGGGAGGGGTCCACAGAAATGATATGGGAAGGGAGAGGCCCCCGTTGTGTTATAAGAAACATATAGAGGGAATAGCCTGCGGTAATCAATGTGCCTGTTCCTGTTAGAGCAATTGTTGCTCAGGATCAGTTGAAAAGTGAAGAAATAATTATTAGTTCTCCCATCAGATTAGGAAGGGGAGGCAGGGCAAGGTTTGCCAGAGTTGCAATGAACCACCATGAGGCCATAAGTGGTAACACCACCTGTATACCTCGGGCGAGTACTATCGTTCGGGTGTGTGTTCGTTCATAGTTGGTGTTTGCTAGGCAAAATAGGGCGGAAGAGGTTAAGCCGTGGGCGATCATCAAGATTAGGGCACCAGAAAATCCTCAGGGGGTTTGGATTAAAATGCCCCCAGCTACCAGGCCCATATGCCCGACAGATGAATAGGCAATCAGTGACTTCAGGTCTGTTTGTCGTAGGCAGATGGAACCAGTTATAATTACCCCCCATAAAGCTAAGATAATAAAGGGGTAGCTTAGTTCTTTGGTTAGGGGCTCTAGGGTGGTTATTATTCGCATTATCCCATACCCCCCCAGTTTTAAAAGGACGGCAGCAAGTACTATTGAGCCGGCAATGGGGGCTTCAACGTGGGCTTTGGGGAGTCAAAGGTGTATGCCGTAAAGGGGTATTTTAACAAGAAATGCTAGTAGGCAGCCAGCTCACCAGAGTTTATCGGCAATATTAATTAATGGGATGGGGGACGAATATGATAGGGTTAAGAGGGAAAGGGTTCCTGAGGTGTTTTGAAGGATTAGGAGTGCAACAAGAAGTGGCAGTGAGCCTGCAAGTGTGTAGAACAGGAAGTAGGTGCCTGCATTAAGTCGTTCTGCTTGGTTGCCCCACCGTGTAATAAGGATGAGGGTAGGAATTAGTGTTGCTTCAAATATGACATAAAATATAATAAACTCTGTTGCTGAGAAGGCTATGATTAGAAAGACTTGAAGTGACGTGAGTAGGGTGATGAATATTCGCTGCCGGTTAATAGGCTGGGGTTCTATGTGACGTTGGCTTGCCATTATTATTAGCGGGAGAAGCCAGCAGCTTAAAATTAGTAGCGGGGTTGATAAGGGGTCAAGGGCCATGTTGTTGTTAATTGAAGATCAAGCAACTTCGGCCGGGTGATGCAGCCAAGAGAAGCTTATAGCTGCAATGGTGAGGCTATGGGCAAGGATTGCTGGTCATATCAGTCCACAGGGGGTTAGCCATGTGGTTGGGATTAGCATAATTGTTGGTAGTAGAATTTTTAGCATTGTAAGAGGTTTAAGCTTTGTAGGCGATCTGTGCCATGTGTTCGTGCTGTGGCTACTAGCAAGGCCAGTCCCGCACTTGCTTCACATGCAGAAAATGCAAGGAGAAGTATAGGGGATGCTGAGAAGTTTGTTGTATTTAGCTCAAGTGTTCACAATGAGAGTGCCAGGTAGAGGGATAGTATTATGCCTTCCAAACATAGGAGGGCAGAGAGTAGATGAGCTCGGTGGAATGCTAAGCCTGCAAGGCCTAGCACAAAAGCAGTGGAAAAAGCAAATTGTGTGAGGGTCATTAGGTAAGTGTGGACTTTAACCACGATCTTTTGAGCCGAAATCAAACATTTTAGTTAAAATACTAACCTACTCAGCTCATTCGAGGCCTCCTTGGAGTCACTCATAAATTAGGCCTAAAGTAAGGAGAGCTAAAAGTAAGGTCGCTCAAAAGAATGTGGCTGTGGGGTTGGGGAGCTGGTCACCTCAGGGTAGTGGCAAAAGAAGTGCAATCTCTAGGTCAAATAGAAGAAAAAGAATTGCCACTAGAAAAAATCGTATTGAAAATGGCAGCCGTGCTGAACCAAGTGGGTCAAAACCACACTCATAAGGAGAAACTTTTTCTTGGTCTGGAGAAATAAGGGGTAGTCAAAAAGATACAATTGCTAGTACTGTTGATAGGGCAATGGCAATGAATATTATTGTTGTGATCAAGTTCATTATCTTTCCTTGGATTTTAACCAAGACCGGGTGATTGGAAGTCACTTATACTAAATTGGTACTAGAAAGATATGATCCTCATCAGTAGATAGAGATGTAAAGGAATAGTCAGACAACGTCTACAAAGTGTCAGTATCAAGCTGCTGCCTCGAATCCAAAGTGATGTTCAATGGTAAAGTGGTATTTGATTTGTCGTAGAAGGCAGACAGCTAGGAAAGAGGTTCCAATAATTACGTGTAGGCCGTGGAATCCTGTGGCTACAAAAAAAGTGGCGCCATAGACACTGTCAGCAATAGTAAATGGGGCTTCAAGGTACTCTATGGCCTGGAGGAATGTGAAGTAAAGCCCCAGCAGAATTGTTAAAGTAAGGCTATGGACGGCTTGTTTTCGTTCACCTTCTATAATGCTATGATGCGCCCAGGTAACAGTGACACCTGAGGCTAGAAGAACAGCTGTATTTAAAAGGGGGACCCCAAAGGGGTCTAGTGGTAGCACTCCTGTAGGTGGCCAGCAGCCTCCAATATCAGGGGAAGGGGCTAGGCTTGCATGGAAAAAGGCTCAAAAAAAGCCCAGGAAAAAAAATACTTCAGAGGTAATAAACAAGATTATGCCATATCGCAGGCCCTTCTGTACAGGAGGGGTGTGGTGGCCTATGAAAGTGCCTTCTCGGACCACATCTCGCCATCACTGGTACATGGTTAAGAGTGTAAGAATTATTCCTACAGATATTAAAGACATCGAGCTAAAGGGGAATCAGATGGCTAATCCAGAGGTTGTTAGGAATGCGGCGGATGCTCCTGTCAAGGGTCAGGGGCTTGGGTCTACTATATGGTACGCGTGTGCTTGGTGGGTCATTAAACGTTTTCTTGCAGATACAGGCTTAGCAGCAAAACAAAAACATATGCTTGAATCATGGCAACTGCTACTTCTAAGACTGTTAATAGCAGGAGCACAATGGATGTAATAGCTGCAACAGTAGGTATTAAGGACAGGAGGACGAATGCTGCTGTAGCAATAAGTTGTATAAGTAGGTGGCCGGCAGTCAGATTAGCAGTGAGTCGAACTCCTAGCGCGAGTGGTCGGATAAATAGGCTAATTGTTTCGATAATAATTAATACAGGGATAAGGGGGACAGGAGTTCCCTCTGGCAGGAGGTGTCCTAAAGCAATTGTTGGCTGATTTCGCATCCCAATTAGAACTGTTGCTAATCACAGGGGGGCAGCAAGGCCCATGTTTACAGACAGCTGGGTTGTGGGAGTAAAAGTATAAGGTAGAAGCCCTAGCATATTAAGGGTAATTAGGTATAGTGTGAGGGCAGTGAGAATAAGGGCCCACTTGTGCCCCCCTGCACTCATTGGGGTAAAAAGTTGGGAGGAAGTTCGGCTGAGGAACCATGATTGTAAGGCTAACAGGCGGTTGTTTAATCATCGGGGGAGTGGGGAAGGGAATAAAGTTCAGGGTAGGGTTACAGCCAAGACTACTAGTGGAACACCTAGAAGTACTGGGCTTATAAACTGGTCAAAAAAACTTGTTATCACGGTCAAGTCCATTTCCCTTTTTTTGAGTTCTTTGTGTTTTGGGAAGTGGGTTCGTTAGGGAAAGTGTGGTCGAGTGTTTTAGGCAACACAATTGTCAAGAAAACAGATCATGATAATAGTAGCATAACGAATCAAGGGGCGGGGTTCAGTTGTGGCATGTCGCTAAGGGTGGTTGGAAGGCACCATTTTCCAGCTTAAAAGGCTGGCGCTTTGTTCCAGTTTAGCTTCTTGGCGAGGCATCTTCGAGCATAAGTGCTGATCAGTCTTGGAAATATTTTATAGGGACTGCTTCTACTACAATTGGCATAAAGCTGTGATTTGCACCACAAATTTCAGAACACTGGCCGTAGTAAACTCCGGGTCGATTGGCAATGAAAGCTGTTTGATTTAGACGGCCGGGGACAGCATCCATTTTTACTGCTAGGGAAGGAACTGCCCAAGAGTGTAGCACGTCTTCAGCAGTGATTAGGATTCGCACAGGAGATTCAGCTGGCACCACCATTCGATGATCAACTTCTAGGAGTCGGAAGTGTCCGGGTGTTAAATCGTTAGTTGGGACCATATAGGAGTCAAAGCCAATCTCTTGGTAGTCAGTGTACTCATAGCTTCAGTATCATTGGTGTCCAACTGCTTTAATGGTAAGGTGAGGGCTATTGATTTCATCTATCAGGTAGAGGATGCGCAGAGAAGGAAGTGCGATTAGGATCAGGACAAATGCAGGGAGTACTGTCCAGATAATTTCGATTTCTTGGGAGTCCAGAATAAATATGTTTGTTAGCTTGGTTGAAACCATAGCAACAATAATGTAAAGCACAAGGGCACTAATAAGAAAGACAATTATTAAGGCATGGTCATGAAAATGAAGAAGCTCTTCTATTACGGGTGATGCTGCATCTTGAAAACCTAGTTGTGACGGGTGGGCCATAAGTAAGGTACGTGGGGGTTCAACCCACAATACTGCCTTGACAAAGCAGTGTATTACCAATTATACTAGAACCTTATAAAGAAAGTGTCAGAGCGGTTATGTGGTTGGCTTGAAACCAACTTATGGGGGTTCAACTCCTCCCTTTCTCGTATAGTAGGGGTTTTGAATTTGCACAAATGCAGGCTCTTCGAAAGTGTGGTAAGGTGGTGGGCAGCCGTGTAGTCATTCGATGTTTGTGTTTGTTAATTCGACAGAGTCAACAACTCGTTTAGCAGCAAAGGCTTCTCATAGAATAAAGAGGAACATAATTACAGCAGTGAGGGAGATTAGGGAGCCTAAAGAAGACACAGTGTTCCAAAGGGTGTAAGCATCTGGGTAGTCTGAGTATCGACGTGGCATTCCAGCTAGGCCAAGGAAGTGTTGGGGGAAGAAAGTGAGATTTACTCCAATAAACATGACTCCAAAGTGAACTTTGGATCATGTGCTGTGAAGGGTATAGCCTGAAAGAAGGGGGAATCAATGAACGAAGCCGGCCATAATGGCAAAGACAGCACCTATAGAAAGCACATAGTGGAAGTGAGCAACTACGTAATAAGTGTCATGAAGGATGATATCCAAAGAGGAGTTGGCTAGTACAATCCCTGTTAGGCCACCGACTGTAAAAAGGAACACAAAGCCAAGGGATCAGAGGAGGGGGGTATCTCATTTAATAGCACCCCCATGTAGTGTAGCAAGTCAGCTAAAGACTTTTACTCCTGTGGGGATGGCAATAATTATAGTGGCTGAGGTAAAATATGCTCGTGTGTCAACATCCATCCCCACTGTGAACATGTGATGGGCCCATACAATAAATCCCAGTAGGCCGATGGCCATTATGGCTCACACCATGCCCATGTACCCAAAAGGTTCTTTTTTGCCAGCATGGTAAGCAATGATGTGAGAAATTATCCCAAATCCTGGAAGAATAAGAATATAAACTTCTGGGTGCCCAAAAAATCAGAATAGGTGTTGGTAAAGGATGGGGTCCCCTCCTCCAGCAGGGTCAAAAAAACTTGTGTTTAGGTTACGATCTGTTAAAAGCATTGTGATACCAGCAGCAAGAACAGGTAGGGAGAGAAGAAGTAACACAGCTGTAATTAGTACTGCTCACACAAACAGTGGGGTTTGGTATTGCGAAATGGCAGCAGGTTTCATGTTTAGGATTGTTGTGATGAAGTTAATTGCCCCAAGAATAGATGAAATCCCTGCTAAATGAAGGGAGAAAATTGTAAGGTCAACAGAAGCGCCAGAGTGTGCCAGGTTTCCTGCTAAAGGGGGGTAAACAGTTCATCCGGTACCTGCCCCTGCTTCAACGCCTGAAGAAGCCAGGAGAAGTACGAACGACGGAGGTAGAAGCCAAAAGCTCATGTTGTTTATACGTGGGAAAGCCATGTCTGGGGCCCCAATCATCAATGGGATGAGTCAGTTTCCGAATCCTCCAATCATGACTGGCATTACTATAAAGAAAATTATTACAAAGGCATGAGCTGTCACAATAACATTATAAATCTGGTCGTCCCCCAGGAGGGCTCCAGGTTGACTAAGTTCGGCTCGAATTAACAGGCTCAAAGCAGTCCCTACTATTCCGGCCCAGGCACCAAATACAAGATAGAGGGTGCCAATGTCTTTATGGTTTGTTGAAAAGAATCATCGTGTAATTGCCACAGGTAAAATGACTGAGTGTTTAAGTGGTGGGTTGTAGCCCCATAAACAGAGGTTTAAATCCTCTTTTTACCAAGCCCCGAGGTGTACGTACATGTAAGATTGCAAATCTTAAGTGGCTGATTAGTGTCGGCCGGGGCTTTCCCCCGCCTTTGTTCTCGGCAGGCGGGGGAAAGTAGTCGGATGCTCACTGGTTAGAGCACTTAGCTGTTAACTAAGAGTTTGTAGGATCGAGGCCTTCCCGTCTAGGAAGGCTTTAGCTTAATTAAAGTGTCTGTTTTGCATACAGAAGATGTGGGTTAATGTCCTGCAAGTCTTATCAGGGACTGGGAGATTTTAGCTCCCACTTAAAGCTTTGAAGGCTTTTGGTCTTGTATTATCCTAAGTCCCTGCTAAAGTGTAGTGATGGTTACAATTGCAGGGGCCAGGGGGAGCAGGAGAATGGTGGTCACGGTAAAGGTTGGCAGGGGGAAAGATACTTTTGTTGTTGGTAGGCGTCAGGGGGTAAGACCTGCTGTGTTGTTTGGTGTGATGGTTAAAGTTATAGCATATGACAGGCGTAGGTAGAAGTATAAGCTTAAGAGGGCAGTCAGGGCAGCAATTACTGCTGTTGTGGGAAGTTGTTGTTTGGTTAGTTCTTGAAGAATAAGCCACTTTGGTAAAAACCCTGTTATAGGGGGGAGTCCCCCCAGGGAGAGGAGAAGCAAAGGGGCTGCAGCTGTTAGTAGGGGTGCTTTGGCCCATGATGTAGCTAGGGAGTTAATGTTGGTTGAGCTGTTAAATTTAAGGGTTAAAAACATTGAGGAAGTTATTAGTAGGTATGTAATAAGGGCAAGGGTAGTAAGGGAAGGGGCAAATTGGAGGACAATAATTATTCAGCCAAGGTGTGCAATAGAAGAGTAAGCAAGAATTTTCCGGAGTTGTGTTTGGTTAAGTCCGCCCCAGCCACCAACTAGAGTGGAAGCTAATCCTAGCACAATTAGCAATTCTTGGTTAGCTGTAGGAATTTGTAAAAGAAGGGCAAATGGTGCTAGTTTTTGTCATGTAGATAGGACCAGGCCTGTAATTAAATCAAGTCCTTGAAGTACTTCTGGGAGCCAGGTGTGAAGAGGGGCTAGGCCGATTTTTAATGAGAGGGCTAAAATAATTATGGTTGTAGGTGTTGGGTGAGTTATTAGTTGAATGTCCCATTGTCCTGTGAGTCATGCATTGGTTATGCTGGCAAATAAAAGTGTAGCAGCAGCTGTCGCTTGAGTCAGAAAATACTTTGTAGTTGCTTCAATTGCTCGGGGGTGGTGCTGTTGGGCTATCAGGGGAATAATGGCAAGGGTGTTGATCTCTAGTCCTATTCATGCGATGAGCCAATGGGAGCTGGTTAAAGTAATACTGGTACCAAGTGCCAGGCCAAAAAAAAGTAAGGTTAAAGTATAAGGATTCATTAGCAAAGGCGGGGATTTCACCAACATGATTGGGGTATGGACCCAAGAGCTTTTTTAGCTGACTTTGCTAGGAAGTGGTGTAGTGGAAGCACTAAGAGTTTTGATCTCTTCAGGTAGGGTTCAAACCCCTTCTTTCTAAAGAGCCGGAGGGGCTTTAACCCTCATTATGCACTCTATCAAAGTGGCCCTTTATTCAGGCACGGCTCCTGGCCTAAAATTGTGGGGGTGTGGATGCGAGTGCAGTTGTTAGTGCCAATTGTGCAATAACTAGGCCTAGGGTAATAGGTAGATAGTTTTTTCAGATAAGGTGCATTAGCTGGTCATATCGGAATCGGGGGTAAGCAGCTCGGACCCATAGGAAGAAGAGGGAGAGTGTGGTTGCTTTCAGCATGAGGGAAATAGTTGCAGAAACTGGTAAAGGATATAACATGTATGAGCCAATGAAGATAGCAGCAGTCAGGGTGTTTATCAGTAAGATATTTGCATACTCTGCTAAAAAAAAGAGGGCAAAAGGTCCACCAGCATATTCTACGTTAAACCCTGAGACCAGTTCTGATTCTCCTTCTGTCAGGTCAAATGGGGCCCGGTTGGTCTCTGCTAGTGTGGAAATAAACCATATTGCAGCAAGGGGTCAGACTGGTAGAAGGAGTCAAGTGCTTTCTTGGGCAGTGTTAAATATTTGAAGGGAAAATCCGCCTGTAAGGATAATAGCACTTAGCAGAATAAGTCCGAGGCTTACTTCATAGGAAATTGTTTGTGCTACTGCACGTAGTGCCCCAATTAGGGCATATTTTGAATTAGAGGCTCAGCCGGAGGCCAAAATTGAGTAGACTGCAAGGCTTGAAAGGGAGAGAATAAATAAAATGCCTAGGTTGAGGTCTACCATCGGGTATGGTATTGGAATGGGGGCTCAAAGGGTAAGAGCGAGGGTTAAAGCAAGCATGGGGGCAAGTAAAAAGAGAATGGGGGCAGCTGTGGCAGGTCGTACTGGTTCTTTAATGAATAGTTTGATGCCATCAGCAATTGGTTGGAGTAGCCCGTATGGTCCTACAACATTGGGTCCTTTTCGTAGCTGTATGTACCCAAGAACTTTTCGTTCAATAAGGGTAAAGAATGCTACAGCTAGCAGGACTGGGACAATGCAGGCTAAGGGGTTAATAATATGACTCAGAATGGTGTCTAGCATAGTTAAGGAGAGGATTTGAACCCCTGTTTGAAGGGCTTAGGCCTATTGCATTTTTCCGAGCTCTGCCACCTTAGCTTTGCCTTATTCTTAGGCAGGGCATTGTGCCCTCTTACCCCCTTGAGCTTTTTTCAGGGGGTAAGGGGAAGGCTTACTTGAAGCATGGGCCTCTTCTCTTCGGTCCTTTCGTACTAGAAGAGAGCACTGCATAGATAGAAACTGACCTGGATTTCTCCGGTCTGAACTCAGATCACGTAGGACTTTAATCGTTGAACAAACGAACCCTTAATAGCGGTTGCACCATTAGGATGTCCTGATCCAACATCGAGGTCGTAAACCCCCTTGTCGATAGGGGCTCTGAAAGGGGATTGCGCTGTTATCCCTAGGGTAACTTGGTCCGTTGATCGGCTCTGCCGGATCTTTAAAGGTCAGATGTTCTGCTTGTTAGAGCTGTGGCTCTGGCTTTAAGGAATGTAGGTTCCTATTCCACATGGGGGATGAATGCTCCCCCTCGGTCGCCCCAACCAAAGATATGGGCAGGCTCCACTTGTTTGTCCTATTAATCTAGGTGTCTTACATGGGCTGCTTTTGTCTTAAGCTCCATAGGGTCTTCTCGTCTTATGGGCTCATCCCCGCTTCTGCACGGGGAGATCAATTTCATTGACTGGAAAAAGGAGACAGCTTAGCCCTCGTAATGCCATTCATACAGGTCCTCATTTAAAAGACAAGTGATTGCGCTACCTTTGCACAGTTAAAATACTGCGGCCGTTGAACTTATAGTCAGTGGGCAGGCGGGACCTCTTATATGTTAAAATGAACAAGAGGCGATGTTTTTGGTAAACAGGCGAGGCCAGTGTTTGCCGAGTTCCTTCTTTTTCTGTTAGTCTTTCCTAAAACACACCTGTGTAGGGTTAACGCTATAGTCTGGGAGTTTTTCTAGTTAAGTTGTCTTTCCAGTGCCCTCTTTGGTTGGGGGCGTTAGTTATCAGTGGGGGTCCGTTCTGATGTATACAGGTGTTGTGGAGAGGGGCAGCCCTCTTATTACTCATGTTAGCAGTGTCTCTTTCATGTTTGCATGAAAAGGCCTACTATTATTGAAGGGGTTTAAGATTGTGTTGTCGGGATTTGAGGTTTGCTTGGTACTTGAGCTTTAACGCTTTCGGTATGGGTGGCTGCTTTTAGGCCCACCAGGGTACCCTGCTTTGTGCTCTTTTGATCTTTAACCTCCTAATAAAGTTGTGTCTTTCTTCAAAAGGGCTGTTCCCCTTTTGAATAACTCTTTAACTGTCCTTTGTGTCACCTTGGCATTTATGTATGTATATAAGTATATATTTATATATAAATCTATTATTGGTTGAGAGAAGAAGGTTAAAGGCTGAACTTATATCCATTTTGTAGGCAACCAGCTATAACTGGGCTCGGTAGGTCTGTCACCCCTACTTTAAGATCTTCCCACTCTTTTGCCACAGAGACGGGTTTGCCCTGCATGAGGCTGTCTTGAAGTAGCTCGCTCAGTTTCGGGGGCTCGAACTAAAGTTCACTTTGCTCGAGGGTTACTAGCTAAGTCATGATGCAAAAGGTACGAGGTTATGTCTCTGCTTTTTGTCTCTTTACTGGGTTTTTTCATTTCTCTTTCAGCTTTCCCTTGCGGTACTTTCTCTATGGCTCTAAAATTCCTTTTCTGTCGCCCATACTTAGGAGGAAAAATGATTTGTTGTTTGTTGCTTGTGCTTATGGGGTTATTAATGTTGGTTGTTGTTTTTTGTGTTGGCTAGCTGTTAGGAGTTGTTCAGTCCGACCCGATTTGCACGGGTGTCTTCTCAGTGTAAGGGAGATGCTATTCTATTTTAGCTACGTTCTGATGTTTACCAAGTGCACCTTCCGGTACACTTACCATGTTACGACTTGCCTCCCCTTGTGCCTAGGGTCATTGTTTATTTAATACTATACCTGCTATGCTGGAGAGAGTGACGGGCGGTATGTGCGTGTCTCAGAGCCTGTTTCAGAGGGGCACTCTATTCCCCTCTTACTACTAAATCCTCCTTCAAAAGTGCTTGTTTCAAAGCATTATCCGTTTTCACTGGTGCAGTGAATGTAGCCCATTTCTTCCCCTCTCATACGCTACACCTTGACCTGGCGTTTTGGGCTGTGCCGATTTTGCCCACTACTAGTCCTTCACAGGGTAAGCTGACGACGGCGGTATATAGGCGGGGATGACAAGAGAGGGTTAGGTTTAACGGGGGGTGTCGATTACAGAACAGGCTCCTCTAGATGGGTCTAAGTCACCGCCAAGTCCTTTGGGTTTTAAGCTGGTGCTCGTAATTTCCGGGCAAGTAACTGTAGTGTATAGTTACCTTGGTTTAGGGCTAGGCATAGTGGGGTATCTAATCCCAGTTTGTTTCCTAGCTTTCGTGGGTTCATAGTATTTAAAGCCACTTTCGTAGAAGATTCTCTCTCTTTCGAACACGTACAACAGTCTTGAAGAGGTTTAGCTTTAGTGTAATAATGTAATAAACCACGTTTTACGCCGACGTTTGTCAACTTGGGTCTCCCGTATAACCGCGGTGGCTGGCACGAGATTTACCGGCCCTCTTGGTTTTAACTAAGTCAAGTTTTCACTTATTGCTTAATGTTAATCACTGCTGGGTTCCCGTGGGGGTGTGGCTAAACAAGGCATCGTGGGCTAACTAGTGTTGTGCCTAATGCCTGCTCCTTTATTTCTTGGGGATATAGGTAGGGCATTCTCACAGGGATGCGGATACTTGCATGTGTAAATTTAACCAGAGTTGACACTAAAGTTAGGACTAAACCTTTGTGCTTGTGGGGCTTTTCAGGGCCCGTCTTGACATCTTCAGTGTCATGCTTTAGATTAAGCTACACTGGC